AAAGGAACATAGGAGTTTGTCGCTAGGTATTTGACCAAATAGGATCGTCCAGTTCCTATAGAACCTATCACTAAAATACCCCTAGAAGGGGATAGGGCTAAGCGGAGCGAAAAGGGTTTTCCATGAGATGGGAAATGAGAACTATTAGCCCCACACGAGGTTTGTGAATAAGTGATTGTCTGATAATGAGCAAGGAATATCCGTCTTTCTGCTAAACAGGATCTATTGAACTCATAATTCATTAGATACTTTTTATGAATGTCAACTAAGTATCGTAAGTAAATGGATCCCGGTTGTTCAATCATTTGATAACCAGAGTCATTCTTTGATAAACGATCACTATGAGTCAGACTCAATAGAATTTGATCAATCCTTTTTTCCGTCGTTAAGGTGGAGAACTGAACCAAGAATTCTCTTTCTTCATCATCAATCGAATCACTGTTCGCGACCCAGGATTCTATTTTATCATCAATCCAATCACCGTTCACGTTTTTTCTTTTTCTTATCAATGAATAGATCTCTTTACTTGTACGACTTAGATGTCTCGTATTTCTCGAAAAAGTGATTCGATTGATGGGATTTGGTATGATACTGATGAGATCGATGAGATTGATATTCAAATATTTCTTCTTAGAACGTATTGATTTGACCCCATAAGCGGGACCACCACCCAATAGCATGTTGCCGCCAGAAGCAGAATCCCGTATTTCTTCCAGAGAATCTCCTAATTGTTCCAGAGCAACTAGAAAGAGATTCTTTAACCAGAAAGAATTCAGTTCAGATGTAGGATACCTATCCAGAAGTTTTCGCAACTCAATCATGTATGATGGAATCATCAAAGATTTGATCTTTTCTAACTCTGTCTGTAACTCACTAGAGGCTCGGAAAACAAAGAGAAGATGTGTACGAACGAGATATCCAGCAACAAGAAGAAGGAAAAGAATTGAATAGAGGAACTCCCAAGCATTTGGTGATCTCAGATGTGTCCATATCAATGGAATGGGTGACTCATTATTTCGATGAATCATTTCTTCGGACAGAAGAAGATTCTGTAAACACTTACTCGAACTCTCACTTATCAGATTCCGTTGTGGAAGAATCGACCACCACTTTTTCTGAGGAATTGGCCATGATATATCTGATCCATGCATAATATCATGAAAAACGGACACAAAATTTTGACTGCCACTTAGGGAATATTGAAAGGGAATATTCAATATCAAATAAATATTGTTTTTTAAGGTGAAATAAAGATATTTACACCCCGTCCAAGTAAGGAACCATGGCATATAGGTTTGGAACAAATTCCATTTTGAGAGATTTGAAAAAGCACTATCTCGTTGAAGGGTTCTACCTACTTCCCCCTTCTCAACGTTTTTCTTTAGACAAAGACTCAGTTCTTTCCTCTTTCCGGACGACACATATTTCTCAAAACATGGAGTGTGAATCAAACCCATGTTTGAATTGAAACGGAGATAGTGATGCAAGTTTTTCCCTTCTGAATCAGATAGATTCATATCTGAAAGAAGCTGACAAAAAGTTCTTTCAAAATTGACTATTTGTTCCTCTATTACAGGTGTTCCAGAAATGTCTGCAATCGAGTAAATAGGAACGGATGGATCGGATCGAATTGAAAAATGGAAAGATTTGTACAAGTTATACGTTTCGTTACCACTTTGTGGAACATCGTTAGGTATGAATATGCCAGATACCTGTGACTCAATTGGTGAAATAGTCTCTCTCTCTCCCAAAACATGTTTTTTTTTACCAAAACACAAAGAAAATATTTTGTTGCGAATGCACAAGATATTGGGGAATTGTGCATATGTAAAATCATAATTATGGATACGGGTCTTTTCCCCATAAAAATGGAATCCTTTGTTACAATAGAACCAAAAGCGGTGGGGATGATTCAAGAATTGAAGTCTATTTGCTCTATAAAAAGAAGATATCAATGAACTTTTCTGAGGATTCAACCAATTGTTTCGAGCGTGGGATATCATTGATAAATAGGAATCCGTGTTCTCAAAGGATTTCCTGCAATTTTTTCTAGTACGGAATGAGTCAATCATGCACTTTTGTATCTTGTTGAACAAAAAAGGTAATATTGTTCCTGTATTGATTAAAAATTTCGATCTTTGGGAAGTATCATGATCATACAATAAGAAGGGTTTCAATTTATTCAAATAAACGATTTGAACACCTATTGATTCTAACAACTGATTGCCGGGTTGATCATTCAGACCTTTCAATTCATAGATGCGGATTTCAGCCCTATGAATGGAGATATTCCCGAGACTCACAACGAAAAAAGGAAGTGACTTAGATAAAAAGAGAAACGACTTGGACAAAAGGAGAAGTGACTTGGACAAAAAGAAACGAAGTGACTTGAACAAATCTTGTTTGTCGATAACCTCGGACCAATCAATCGAATATTGATTAATACGTAATCGATCGAACATTACTTGAAAACGGTGTTTCTGCTCAGAAACGAAATGCT